CTGATATTTATGTTATGAAAGGGTATGAAAGTGAAAAAAAAAAGATCATTTTTCCTGGGCCAGAAAAAAACTTTGGGATTGTTGAGTATCAGGCGAGATAAAGATAGGAAGCAACGGAACTATCATAGTATTTTTTGAACTCCTACAATACAAAAGAACAAAAGAAAAGGAAGGATAGTAAATGTCATTCAACGGTCTGGGTCTGATGGATTTTATTTTATTTGTCTCTTTCTTCGATGGAATGGAAAAAGATGGAATGGAAAAAGAAATTCCGCCGTATGCACTGCACAAAATATGCCCGTACGGTTGTTCAATTTGATCTTTTTCTTTTTGTTATTCTTTATCCCTTCACTTTGCCCGATCCGATGATGATGATACGAAAATCGAGATAGAAGAAGCGTTTATTATGTTCAGGATTATGATCCACCAACCTGCTAGTTCTTTTTTTGACGACGACGACTCAGGCGAAATTATTGTAGAAATAAACGAATTAATGCAAATATATGACGACGTCATAAAAGTTTATGCACAAAGAACGGGCGCTCCTTTATGGGTTATAGCCGTAGACATAGAAAGGGATGTTTTTTTGTCAGCAGAAGAAGCACAAAAGCATGGCCTTGTTGATCTTGTAGGAATCCAAATGGACGACTTATTGGGATTTCGGATTAATTAATTTTACATATTAATATTAATAAATTACATATTAATATTAATAAAATAAATATAAATAAATCGAAACAATTGTTTTACCTATTGTTTTTCCATTTTGTTTGTATAAAAGGAGGTGAACGCCATGAATAACAGCATCTGGGTTTCCTTCGTTACTCTTATTATCATAGGTTATCTCATTAGAAACCTATAATAGGTATGATCGTTGGAATCATAATTAGATCCATATTCAGATTCATAAATCCAAGGAATCGTGATTTGATCTCCTCATCTCGGTAAAATATGAAATGGAACTTATTCTTATTCATAATGATCCGGTTAGGATCGATCTAAACCGGCCCATTCTGTATAGGATTCAACATGCCAACTATTAAACAACTTATTAGAAACACAAGACAGCCAATCAGAAATGTCACGAAATCCCCAGCGCTTCGAGGATGTCCTCAGCGTCGAGGAACATGTACTAGGGTGTATGTGCGACTCGTTCAGATCACGAGCTAGAACAAATGAGGTGATTTTTCCAGTATCAATACAATAACTAGTACCAATGAATTGGATAGAATGTAAGAACTTCAGTCACTATCGAAAAATAAAGATCTATCATATACCTCTATTGTGTATAGAATTTATGGTTTCCATTGGTGCAAATCCAATCACCTCGATTTGAGATGAAAAGTAATTCTCCATTGGTAGCGAATGGTTATCCATTAAGCGGGGGAAATGGTATTTCAAAAGCAGAAAGATTATGCTCATACTCTTGCAAGAACGGACTAAGAGGGTCAGCTGCCCAGCCAACCCTCTTAATTAAATGCCGTCACTGTATGAATAGATCTCATTGTGAAAAGACCTATTACTGGATAATTCATGGGTAGAGCCAAAGAATGTGAACTGTACAAGTTACAAATAACATTGATTAAATGAGGGAAGAGGCTCCGGTGTATAGAGAGGACCTCACCGTTTAAGAAGTAACCATAGAAACGATGGAAGCCACTATTTATTTATTCATTTCCATTTAATACCTATTTATTATTTATTTTCTACCTAATTTTGTACCAAATATCGGTACAATTTCTTATTGTGAGGTAAAATAAATGCCTGGAAGAAATAAAAATCGTGGTTGGGAAGGTCATAGTAGCAAAAGCCATTGGAATTTTTATTTTATACATCGGAAGAATCCGTTTTGTTTTTAATAAGACAGGAAAAAAGGGGGGGAGGGGGGAAGAATGGCTGAAAGAAACGAAATCGATTAGTTATTCATCAAAGTTTCATTTTATTTTATTCAATGATCAGAGTTATACGAGGATATATAGCCCGGAGGCGTCGAAAAAAAACTCGTTCATTTGTATCAACTACTCAACAGAAAATGAGAGCTTTGATTTCCACTCATCGGGATAGAGGCAGGAGAAAGAGAGATTTTCGTCGTTTGTGGATCACTCGGATAAATGCAGTAACTCGTGAAAATAGCGCATCCTATAGTTATAGGCGATTAATACACGATCTGTACAAGAGACAGGTGCTTCTTAATCGTAAAATACTTGCACAAATGGCTATATCAAATACGAATTGTCTTTACATGATCTCCAATGAGATCGTCAAATAAGGAGATTGGAAGGAATTCACCGTAATGATTTAAACGGAGTTCCCGGAGAATGACTCCGGGAAGGTAGAGTAGAAATGAATATGATAAAATAAAAGAAATGAAGTAGTAGGAATGAACGAACACGTTTCAAAAAAAAAAATTCACTCTTTTTCTTTTTTTATTCTATTACGCTGCAACAATTAAATCTCTTCGCTTTTTCGAATAAAATATCAATCAATCTGATTTTGAATTCCAATTCAAGTTGTTTTGATTCAATTGAGGAGTAGGCCTATTTATTTTCGCTTCGAGGAGGATTTTTATTTTCTCCCCCTGGAGGATATTTCTTTTCTCCTCTCCGAGTATTTTTCTTTTTTTTCCCAGGAAGATATTTCTTTTCTCCACTAGGAGGATATTGATTTTCTACCTTAGGAGCATTTTTCTTTTCGCTTTGAGGAGTATTTTTATTTTCGCCTCGAGGAAGATATTTCTTTTCTCCCCCAGGAGTATATTTCTTTCTGGTTTTACCAGCATATTTATTTCTGATTATCGACTTGATTTTCTTAAGTACCTTTTCATTATAAAGAAAAGGTAATGAAGATAAAACACGGGCTTGTTTTACAGAAACAGCCATTAATCGTTGTTGTTTCAAGGTCAATTTAGTCATTCGTCTAGATAATATTTTTCCCTGGTAACTAATAAATTGACCAATTAAACTCATGTTTCTATAATCAATTTGATCCCCCGGTCTAATTGGGGTAAAACGCCTACGAAAACCTCGCTTGGATTTACCAAAACCTTGCTTGGTTTTATGAAAGAATCGCTTGGATTTACGAAAGAATCGCTTGTTGGATTTATCCATATGGTTTATTCCTTATCTCTAAACGCCTATTTATTCATGCATTTCGCATTCGACCGAAATAGGACTTGATTTGTTTATTTATAGAATAGAATAGAATTTAATTTTATAGAATAGAATAGAATTTAATTTGTTCCTGTTCGTTGGAATGGAAGGGTGGTACACGCGTTCCGTTCCGTTCGATCTAGTTCTTTATCTCCCCATGAATCGTATGCTTGTAACAATAAGGACAGAATTTTCTCAATTCCAATCGACTCGGTGTATTATGTCGATTCTTTTGAGTAATATATCTGGAAGTGCCCCGCGATTCTTTCTTGAAATCATTTCGGACACAATTGGTACATTGCAAAATAACTATCCCTCTGACATCTTTACCCTTGGCCATGAACCTCCTTTGAACTTACTCAATTCTTCTATTTTCGATCCGAACCAAAGAAGAAGAAAGGAACGAGAAATAAATCGAAGATAAGTTGCTAACCCGAAATCCACTTATGAAAGATTTTGTTGCATTCATCAATGTAATAAAATAAAAAATAAGTAATACAAGAATTTCTAACTATTAATTATTCCTAATCCCAGTATTTCATTTACTATCCTGTAGGATCTCGAAGAGTCTACCCTCGACCCACATTTCTATTGATTTCTATTTCTGTTCTACCTCTATTAATTCTATCCTGAACATGAGTTTCGCTGAAGTTCAATCCACTTTTTTTATTCTTTCTCTTCCCTTCCTATCCTAAACAACTGAAAAAAAGAGGGGGATTGGTCACAGAGAGTTTATTCTATCTCTAATCTTCTTCATTCACCCATTCCCATGTCAGTAACTAAAGTGAAAAAAGGGGAATACCAACGCATCCGGGAATAAACGATTTATCTCTATCAATAGACCCGCTAAAGAACCAAACCATAGAGTGGTTAGCACTGGTGCGACGGAGAGATATGTTTTTATATCTCGCATTGAAAATCCTCCTTCTTTATTGGAATACATATAGGATCAGACGCATATGTAGTTAAAGATCACTTGTATTTGTACGGGAATCCCTAACTTCAAATGTATATGTACAGTGATCTGGTAAATGAAATCCACCCATCCCTAAAACAGAAAAAGATGACACTTTCTTCTTGAATATTACCGATCAATATTCATTCTTTTATACGTTTGGTTTCATCATATGTATATAATTCTTTTATTATATATATAATTCTTTTATTATATTCATAATTTATATGAGACCAAAAAAAGAAGAAATGGCAAGAGAAATCCTCTATAGATAGAGGAAATAACGAGGTGGAAAACAAGACATGGATTCTCTACAATGACACTGTACAACAATTGAAAGGGATGTAGCGCAGCTTGGTAGCGCATTTGTTTTGGGTACAAAATGTCACGGGTTCAAATCCTGTCATCCCTACCTATTACTTCTCTTATGGACAGTAACGAGGGGTCAATTGAGATCAATGAAAATTGGACATAATCTTTTATCATACTATATTATATCATACTATATATGATAGTATATGCAATACATGCAAGATGCATTGGGGTAAAAAAAATCCTTTTTTTGACAGTCGTATTTCCTGTCATAAGAAAGCGCTCTTAGTTCAGTTCGGTAGAACGTGGGTCTCCAAAACCCGATGTCGTAGGTTCAAATCCTACAGAGCGTGATTATGTTCTTATAATGTCGAATCACAATAACAATAAAATAAATGCACTAACTTAAACTGCAACCTGAATTTGACCTCCTGCGGATTAAGGAGGAGGTCAATCAAAAAAAAAGATGTTACTCAATCAAAGGTCCAACTGATCACCGCGTCTGTATTGTAAATATGCAGTTACGAATAATCCAGCCAAAGTAATAGGAATTAGACCTAAGACGATTCCAAATAGAAAAACTT